TTCTTTAGGAGTTAAACTTCCATTTGTCCATATTTCTAGAAAAAGGATCTCTTGCTTGTCATTTCCATTCCCATAAGAATGAATACTATGATTCGCATTTCGAACAGGCATGAATACAGCATCTATAGGATAACTTCCGTCTTGAAAGTGATTTGGCGTTTTTATATTATATCCTCGATTCCTCTCGATTTGTAATCCAATACACAAATCAATTGGTTCCGTTAGGCTAGCTATATGCTGCGTATTATCAACGATTTCCACAGAAAGTGGTAAGAGGATGTCTTGAGCCGTTACATATCCAGGGCCTTTGACACAAATAAGCGCGTCACAAGTTCCATACAGATTACTTCTCAATACAATTTCTTTCAAATTCATTAAAATTTCATGTACTGATTCTTGAATACCTACTATGGTAGAATATTCATGTGGTATTTTCTCAGATTTTGCGCGTGTAATACATGTTCCTTCTATTTCTCCAAGCAACGCTCTTCGCATCGCAATGCCTATTGTGTCGGCTTGACCTTTCATAAGTGGAGAGAGAATAAAGCGTCCATAAGAAAGACGCTTACTATCTGTTCTTGATTCAACACACTTCCACTGTGGTGTCCGAGTAGATACTTTGACTTTCTCTCGAACCATAGTAATATTATTTGATAAGATCTTTGAGTCATTTATTTCTCTTGAAATCCCTGAAATATTTATTTCTACACCCGTCTTTTTTTAGGGGGTCTGCAGCCATTATGTGGCATAGGAGTTACATCCCGTACGAAACTTAAAAGTATACCACTTCTACGAATAGCTCGTAACGCTGCGTCTCTTCCGAGACCAGGACCTTTTATCATGACTTCTGCTCGTTGCATACCTTGATCCACTACTGCTCGAATAGCATTTCCTGCTGCGGTTTGAGCAGCAAATGGCGTCCCTCTTCTTGTACCCCTGAATCCACAAGTACCAGCGGAGGACCAAGAAATCACCCGACCCCGTACGTCTGTAACAGTTACAATGGTGTTGTTGAAACTTGCTTGGACATGAATAACGCCCTTTGGTATTCGGCGTGCACTTTTACGTGTACCAATACGTCCAGTCCTACGTGAACCACTTTTTGGTATAGATTTTGCCATATTTTATCATTTCATAAATATAAGTCAGAGATGTATGGATATATCCATTTCATGTCAAAACGGATCTTCTATTTCGATTTGTTGATCGGTTTCTTTAGAGAGTCCCGTTTCGAAAGACTATCCTTGTCTTTGTTTATGCCTCGGGTTGGAACAAATTACTATAATTCGTCCCCTCCTACGGATCAGTCTACATTTTTCACAAATTTTACGAACGGAGGCCCTTATTTTCATATTTGTTATTCCTTGATTAACGATTAACTTAATTTTGAATCTACTTATACTTATTGTTATTGGAAGAAAATAAGTTTCTTGAAATTTTTGAACCGTGAATTGTATCCCATGAAAGAGATGTTGAAAAACTGACTAAGCATTCGAATCCTTGTTGTGGAGTCTATAAATTATACGCCTTCCGTTTGAATTATAACGACTTACTTCAATTTTTACTTTATCTCCTGGTAGTACATGTATAAAATTGTGTCGGATCCTTTCTGAAGCATAACTTAGAATCTGACTTCATTATATTAAAGGAACACGGAACATATCATTGGGAAGTGATTCAGTAATTAAACCTTCATGAATCGATTTTTGTTCTTTTCTTTCATTTCATTCAGGCAAACCCTCCTTGAAGTATCAACTAATGTAGGAGGGGTGATATTAGACAACTTCTCGTTTTTTTTTTTTCACAAATAGAAAGTTCCGGATACAATTCGGATAGCGGAAAGATTACCATATATAACACAAAATTTCTCCGCCGATTCCTTCTAGTCGAGCCGCTCTGTCTGTCATTATACCCCGAGAAGTAGAGAGAATTACAATCCCCATCCCGTCTAAAATTCTAGGAATTCGTTGAGAGTTCGAATAGATTCGTAGACCAGGTCGACTGATTCGTTTTAAATTTAAACTAGTTCTATATGGTCCTTTCCTATTCCTTCTATGTCGTAGGGTTAAAACTAAAAAGTATTTGTTGTTTTCCACAAGTTTCCTTACGTTTTCGAGAAAACCCTCCCGTAAAAGTATTTTAACAATGTTTTCGGTGACGTTAGTAGATACTATTCGAACCGTTCCTTTTCTATCCATGTCAGCATTTCGTATAGAAGTTATTATGTCAGCAATAGTGTCCTTACCCATGATAAACTAAAATTTTTCTTGCTTCCGAATTTTGATATAATCAACATGTTCTTTTTCTTTTTTTTTTTTTTTATGAAAATTATTCAAAGTATATGCGTGAGACATAATCTAATAATTTATTTATTTTATTTAAATACTATCACTATATCGTGGTCTTATCTTATAATACCTCAGGAGCTAGTGAAACTATTTTAGTAAAATTTAACTGTCTCAATTCTCGGGCGATCGCGCCAAAAACTCGAGTTCCTTTTGGATTTCCTTCTTGATCAATGACAACTGCAGCATTGTCATCATATCGTATTATCATACCATTGGCGCGTTTGAGTTCTTTACAAGTACGTACAATTACAGCTCTGATCACTTCTGATCTTTCTAGAGGCGTATTTGGTACCGCCTCCTTGATCACAGCAACAATAACGTCACCAATATGCGCATATCGGCGATTACTAGCTCCTATGATTCGAATACACATCAATTCTCGGGCCCCGCTATTGTCTGCTACATTCAAATGGGTTTGAGGTTGGATCATATTATTTTTTTAATCTGTTTTTTTAATGTAAAGTAAAGCAAAGTACGAAATAAATAAAAAAAAAAAAGAAAACCTGCAATTGTTTTTTTATACCCAAGACTTCTTTCCTTTGGTTCTACATTCCTATCCAGAAATAATGAATTGAGTTTTTATAGGCATTTTGGACGCCGCTATTGAAATAGCCTTTCGAGCTATATTTTCGGCTACTCCACCCATTTCATAAAGTATTCTACCCGGTTTAACAACCGCTACCCAATATTCGGGGGATCCTTTCCCTGAACCCATACGGGTTTCCGTGGGTCTTACTGTAACGGGTTTGTCTGGAAATATACGCACCCATATTTTTCCACCACGGCGTATATTTCGTGTCATTGCTCGGCGCCCTGCTTCGATTTGTCTCGATGTGATCCAAGCAGGTTCAAGTGCTTGAAGAGCATATCTACCGAAACAAATATGATTACCTCGATAAGATATTCCTTTCATTCTTCCTCTATGTTGTTTACGGAATCTTGTTCTTTTGGGGTTATAGTTGATGGTTCTTTCCCAATTCCATCTCTACTACAGAACTGGACATGAGAGTTTCTTCTCATCCAGCTCCTCGCGAATAAAACGACTAAAAAATATTTTATTAAATTGTATCAAGATATACATGTATTAATGAATAATAGTCTGAATTAGATTTTGAAATTTCATCTAATTAATCTTAATCTATTCGAAATTTGTATATCGTGTTTAGATAGAAAATGAAACATTGATTCTATTTATAGATAATGTCAATGTATTTTTTTTTAGTTATAACGAATCTTTATTTTGTTGTGTTTTTTATCATAGTGGATCGACAAAAATTTATCAATCCAATAAAAATAAAATAAAAGAAATTTTCGCGGGCGAATATTTACTCTTTCAATATCGATTTCAGTTTTTCAGTTGTAGGGTTAATCCATGACCTCTCGCAATAAAAAAATAGGTCCCAGGTTCCTTCCGCCATCCCATCCGATGAATTCTTGAGATTCATTTTCAATAGAATCTTATCCATTCACGGGTTCCATCGTTCCCATTGCTTCTCGATTAATGGTTAGGTCTGAATTCTCCAACGGAGTCATTTGTTCTTAAGTCAATTTTCTCAGTCTTTATTGGCTTGAGACTCTTGATTTTGTTGTTCTATGAGCAGATTCATCTAATTATGCATGAATCTTTATTGATGCTTTATTACACTGCTTTTTATGAGATGACTCATGGACCTTACATATTGGAATCATATATCATTGATATTTTCTTTCTCTCTTTCTCTCATCTTTCCATTTATCCGCATACTTTTCTGTTTCGCTTTACAACTTATAACTTCACAACTCATAATCAGATTTGTTTTTTTATGTTTATGCAAAAAAAGGATTTCAGTTGCTACAATGATATGACCAATATATTATATCTTGACTGGTTCTTTGGATCCGGATAATGCGAAGCAATGAGTTGGTTATTAGTGTTATAGTTATTAGTTCATACTACGGTCTATTTTGTTTTTTAATCCTAACCTAACCCTAAAAAACCAACGAGTCGCACACTAAGCATAGCAATTATATAAAATGATCAATTGAATTTTTATTCAACCCTATAGAATTGTGGAATTACTCATTTTTGTTTTGATTGAGCATAAGAAGTATGAACAACTTTGTCCTTTTTTGTTCTATTTCCATCACTCGTGAAAATGTAAAGACACGTAAACTTTTATTATTCTTTAAATATCCAAATTTTGATTCCTAATACCCCGTATATAGTTCGAACTGTATAGGAACAATAATCTATTTTAGCTTGAATGGTTTGTAGAGGAACTCTACCCTCTCTGATCCACTCGACGCGCGCAATTTCTTTTCCATCGATACGCCCTGCAATTTGTACTTGAATTCCTTTTGTATCCGTCTGTTCAGTTAATTCAATAGCTTTTTTCATTGCTTTTCGAAAAGAAACCCTATTCTTTAATTGTCCGGCTATAAATTCTGCAAGAATATTAGGATGTCCATAAGGATTTGCAATTCTTGTAATAGCAATGTTTAGTTTTCGGTTCACACAATTAAGTTCCTTTTGTACATTCATCTGTAATTCTTGGATTCTTCGCGGTCTATTTTCTATTAATAATTTTGGAAATCCTATATAGATTATGACTTGAATTAGATCGATTCTTTTTTGAATTTCTATACGTGCAATTCCCTCAGCACCAGAAGATA